TATTATATTAATAATAGATAAATTATGGATTTCATTTTTTCAGAGTCCAGCTAGGTACTGGCATGGCTCTTTTTTCCATGAATCCTGGATAATGATAACAATGATTTATTTTACTGTATTAGATTTGAAAGAAACTTGTAATTTGTAATTAATTTAAAATTCAAATTTAAACATGATCAAACAAAAATAAAAATGACTTTTTGATCGTATATCAGAGGAATCAATCGGGTAACGTATCTAAAAAAAGGAATGGGACTATGTATGGATTCTTACACAATGCATTTTTGTGTTATGAATTTTGTAATTTTGTCGAGATCTATCTGTCAAAATACCTTCAGCAAAAAAAAAATAAAAAAAAAAAGAGATTCGCCCCCTTTTCTTAATTTCATTAGGGGGCCCTTTACGAAACATGTCAACACTCTAATTATCATTCAATTCATATTCATCGATATCATAATAATTCAAAAGAAAAAAAAAAATTTAATCTAAAGTATACTAAATAATAAATATAGTATATATATATAGTATATAAAGTATAATTCATAGATATATCGATATATCTATGAATTATTTCGCTATATCTATGAATTATGGAAAAGAAAAAAATCTACCAATTTTTTTTTAGAAAAAATATATATATATATGAATCTAAGAATTTTATTCTAAAAAATAATAAATAATTATTAGTAAATAATAATAAATAATTTTGAGTATTATTAAGACTATAATTCTTAGTATTATTAAGACTAAAAAACATAAAGAATGAAATAGTTTTGGATTTTCATAGGCAAATTCTATTAGAAGTTCTTTCAGAATATCCATGCCCCTGGTGAATCCCCGTATTATTCGATTGAAAAATTCTTTTAAAAAACTCATAGTGACATATATATAGATTTTAAGAATCTAAGAAATGGAATAGAATAACATTTCTGATTCAGTCCAATTACGATTAAACTTCCTTCCTTTGAATCTGAAAGTCTTTCTCAGATACAAGGAAATAATTCAGTTCCAGAGCCAAAGATCGTAGTTAAGTGGACGGAAATAACATAACAACTAGTTCCGTATCATAGCGAAGTAATATTGATAGAATAGAGAAAAGCTTTTTCTCTTTTTTTTGAATCAATGGTGAAATGAAGTAAAAAAAATCTCACCTCATCCATTTCTTGCGTATCTAATAAGCATAATGCAATTCTGTTATATTTAGCCAAATAATCCTTATGAGCTCCCTGACAAGACGATCTAGGTCCGTGTGCCTAGTGAATCCGCGTACTATTCGATTGTCCGTCCCTCCTTTTTAATAAAGTCAGCATAAATGTATCTCCATTTTATTTTATTTATGATTTAAGGAGGGAAAATATATTCTCTCTTGACTAACTATCTAAAATGGATTCTCTTTATATTCTATTCTCTATAGAGATAGAATTCTATAGAGAATAGATAGAGAATAATATTAGAATAAAAAAAACAAAATAATAAACAGAGTGTTCTTATTCAAAACGCCCTGTGATCTTCAACCAATTCTGTGCTTCAATATAATTACCTGGGGTAAGGGCTATAGCTTGTTTCCAATATTCAGAAGCTTTATCAAACCAAGATTCTGCAATTTCAGAATCTCCCTGTCGAATGGCCTGTTCTCCGCGGTCGGAATAGGTGAGTCAATTCCTTCCCTTAGAACCGTACTTGAGAGTTTCCTGACTCATACGGCTCAACAGTCAATTCTTTTGATCTTCCATTTTTTCTGGAGGTAACAACAAGAAAAGATATTAATTACATGAGTTTCAAACTTGAATTTGGATTAATCATTTTATTTAATCCTTTGTTTTTAGTTTTATCTTTTATCCTACCTTCCGAAGAATAAAGCATCAACATTAACACCAACGCTCTTATTCGAATTTTATGAATGAAAGGTAACTATCTCGATTTCATATATCATATACTTTACCTTAAATATTTTTATATATGATATATCCATTTCTATAGAATCTTTGAGAAATACTTTTCTTCATAAGAAAAGACTTACTATCTTTGGGATCTGATACTACACCGCTGCTCAAAACCTTAGGGGATCCACTTTATTACATAAGTAGATTCCTAATCTATCATCATAGAAATAAGCAGTTCTTGTTGTATCGGCCAAAAACCGTGTTAATTGATCTTTACGGTGCTTCCTCTATCAATTAGATCTTTTATCCATAGAAAAAAAGTATCTAGGCATATATATTCTATTTCTTCATATTTTGACTTCTATGAAGTTTATTTCTTTGCTACAGCTCATAAAAATCGTTGTTTCGAACGATATATATATGTAGAAAGCCTATTTTTCTATTTTTTTGTCTAGTATTTATTAGTATTAGTGGAGTTGTTTGTTCTTTTCTTTTTTCTTTCTATAGTGGAGATAGTCGCACGTAATGACAGATGACGGCCATATTGTTAAAAGCTTGAGGTAAGAAAGGGTTTCGTTCGAGTGCCCGAAAATAGTATTCCAAAGCTTTTGTATGTTCTCCGTTACTTGTGTGTATAAGGCCTATGTTATAAAGTATATAACTTCGATCATAGGGATCAATTTCCAGTCGCATAGCCTCATAATAATTCTGTAAAGCTTCTGCATAATTTCCTTCAGATTGAGCCGACATCCGTTACGGTCGTCATTCGGTTCAAAGAATCTCCGTTCCAGAACCGTACGTGAGATTTTCATCTCATACGGCTCCTCCTTTATGTGTATAATGATAAACATCCATGGAATCAAATCAAAAAAAGATTGTAATATTCTCATTATCAACTGAGTGGGACTAGTGTTTTTACACGAAATCTCTAGCCAACCTTCCTGTAAAGGATCTTTTATTAACATCAAGTATGTTATTACTGGATAAATAGTAACTTCAACAATGACTTTGTCCTCAACGCCGCTTAATTTCCGGGAATTAGTCACTTCAACAGTCTTCGATGGTTCTATGGGTATCCAAAACACGAACGAGATGGATGTTTGTTGTCCCAACCATTCTAGTTAGTCCCAATCTCGATCAGAAAGGAAGGATTTTTTACAAAGTTTTCTCATGTTGTTGATTCCTCTGAGCGTAGTGCTTCTTCCCCCATGCCGCCTATTGGTACTATTGGAGTAGGATTAACCTAACCCCATAGGTATAGGTATAACCTTTCGCTTTATAAACCTAAAATGGAAGCATATGAGGCTGCATTAATCGGGAATACACGACAGAAGGGATTAATCATTTTATTTCCAAATTTCACCTTCAGCAAGCGTAGGTTTTTTTTTTCAAAATTTTTTGCTTTCTCTCCGAAGAATGTATCTTTCTCCTAAGACTGAGATCGGTAAAAAAAAAAAAAGAATCAAATCGCACCATCTCTGTAATAAGTGAATGCCTCTTTTTCTCCAGAAGTTGTCGGAATTATTCGTAATAAGATGTTGGCTACAATGGTAAAGGTCTTATCAATAAAATTTCCATTTATCCGAGATCTAGTCATGGGTAGCAATCCATTCTATAATTTAATTTTTTATCGCGTGATAAAAGAATCCCCAAACAAAGGAATTGTACAATACAGTACGAAATAACGTAAAAATGGACTTATTAATCAAATTACTTTATCCTATGGAAGGCCTCGAAGTAGGGGTTTTTTGATAAAAATTTTTTCTTTCTTTTTTTTTAGTTTCAATTAATTGAGTGCACCTACGCAAATGGAATATGAATGCCTCACTATTCACTCGGTTTAGGGGCATAATCATTATGTAGGAGAGATGGCCGAGTGGTTCAAGGCGTAGCATTGGAACTGCTATGTAGGCTTTTTGTTTACCGAGGGTTCGAATCCCTCTCTTTCCGCACCCTTACCAAGTTCATCAATGTTACTGACCTCAATGTTTGAAATAAGAATAGATACCATTATTCCAACTTTGATTGATATGGATTCTCTATTCCTAATTTCTTTATTTAATATAGAAATTAACATAGAAAATAGTGGAATAAAGGGGGCAAGGAATAACAATTTTCCTATACCCACGTCTACCTTTCTTTTTTTTTTTTAATGAAACATGAAAAAAAAAATCCAATGGATTTCAAATTTATGCAAAATGCTTGTCGATTTGTAAAATGTTTAATATATTTTTTACATCTTCTACGCGAAAATGTTCCATTTTCATAAGGTCTTCTTGACTCTTATTCAAAAGTTCCAATAATGTATGTATATTGGACTTTTTAAGACAATTATAGATCCTGGGAGGCAATTCTAATTGGTCAATAAAAATGGATTTCAATCCAATTTCTTTTTTATTTTTCCTTAGTTTATCCTTAACTAATCTATCATGAAAAGTAAAAAGGGGTAAAGTAACTTTGTGTTGATTGTTTTCAAAATTTAAGTTTTCTTCTTCTGCATGTAAAAAAGGAATAAACAAATCAATCAAATTCCGGGAGGCTTCATAAAGTGCTTCCTTAGGAGTTAAACTTCCATTTGTCCATATTTCCAGAAAGAGTATCTCTTGTTTTTCATTACCATTCACATAAGAATGAATACTATGATTTGCATTTCTAACAGGCATGAATACAGCATCTATAGTATAACTTCCATCTTGACTGTTTTCAAGTGTCTTTATACGATATCCCCGCTCCCTCTCAATTTGTAATTCAATACACAAATTAATAGGTTCTGTTAGGTTAGCTATATGTTGTGTATTATCCACGATTTCCACCGAAGGTGGTAAAATAATGTCTTGAGCAGTTACATATCCAGGACCTTTGAAACAAATGGACGCGTCTCGAGTTCCATACAGATTACTTCTCAATACAATTTCTTTCAAATTCATTAAAATTTCATGTATTGATTCTTGAATACCTACTATGGTAGAATATTCATGTGGTATCTTCTCAGATTTTGCACGTGTGATACATGTTCCCTCTATTTCTCCGAGCAAAATTCTTCGCATTGCAATGCCTATTGTATCTGCTTGACCTTTCATAAGTGGAGACAGAATAAAGCGTCCATAATAAAGGCGCTTACTGTCTACCCTTGATTCAACACACTTCCACTGTAGTGTCCGAGTCGATACTTTTACTTTTTCTCGAATCATAGTAATATATTTTTATGAAACTCTTGATTTAATTGTTTATTTCTCTTGAAATATCTTTCTTGAATGTTTATTTAAGTTTTATTTATTTTATATAGTTTTATTTTAAGTTTTATACACGTCTTTTTTTAGGAGCCCTACATCCATTATGTGGCATGGGTGTTACATCCCGTATAAACCTTAATCGTATACGACTTCTACGAATAGCTCTTAATGCCGCATCTCTTCCTAGACCGGGACCTTTTATTATGACTTCTGCTCGTTGCATGCCTTGATCGACTACTGTTCGAATAGCATTTCCTGCTGCGGTTTGAGCGGCAAATGGTGTACCCCTTCGTGTACCTTTGAATCCACATGAACCGGCAGAGGACCAAGAAATCACCCGACCTCGTACATCTGTAACAGTCACAATGGTATTGTTGAAACTAGCTTGAACATAAATAACCCCCTTATGTATTTTACGAGGATGCTTACGCGAACCAATACGTCCATTTTTACGTGAACCAATTTTTGGTATAGATTTTGCCATTTTTTATTATTTTAAAAAATATAAGTTCGAAATATATGGATATATCCATTTCCTGTCAAAAACGGATTCTTTACTATTTTCTAACTACTTATTCTATCTATTGTATTCTATAATTCGATTAATATAGAATACAATTTTTGAAATATCAAGCAGTAAGCAATAATAAACTATTTATTTATTATAATACTTATAACTATAGACTAGATTGGAATATAGAATCTAAATTATTATTTTTTTATGATTTAATAAAATTGAATTTTAATATCATTTTTTTTTTTATTTTTGCATTCGGTACTTTCTTTTTAATAGAAAGCCCTTATTTTGTGAAAATATTATCCTTGTCTTTGTTTATGTTTTGGATTGGAACAAATTACTATAATTCGACCTCGCCTGCGGATCAATCGACATTTTTCACAAATTTTACGAACAGAGGCTCTTACTTTCATATTTTGAACTCCTTAACTTAAACTTAATGCTGAATCTATATATTGGAAGAAAATAGGGTTTCCTTATATTTTTAACTTATAATTGTTTCTCCTAAAAAACATGTTGAAGTTAAAAAATAGTCTAATTAAATTAAGTGACTTATATTTCCATTTTTTCCTTTACCAGTCGTATACATTAAGTACGTCGAATTTTTTTTGAAACATAGCCTAGAATCTAATTTTTATTCTATTTCTCTAAAGCAACCTGGAACATACCCTCAGAAGTGATTCAGTAATTAATTAAATGAAATCTTCATGAATTTTGATTTCTATTCTAGTTAAATCCTCTTCACACATTCACTAATGTATCAGGAGTAATATTAGAAATCTGTTTTTTCTCTACTCCATTCACAATAATGTATCTAAGTTTTTCATAGAATTCGGATATCGGCAAAATTACCATTACCATATATAACATAAAACTTCTCCGCCGATTCTTTCTAATCGAGCCTCTCGATCTGTCATTATACCCCTAGAAGTAGAAAGAATTACAATCCCCATTCCTCCTAAAACTCTCGGAATTTGTTGATAGTTAGAATAGATTCGTAGACCGGGTGTACTGATCCTTTTTAAATTTAAAAAAGTTTTATATGATCTTTTCCTATTTCTTCTATACCGTAGAGTTAAAACTAAAAAGTCTTTGTTGCTTTCTCGATGTTTTCTGACGTTTTCAACAAAACCCTCTCGTAAAAGAATTTTCACAATGTTTTCAATAATATTAGTAAGTGGTATTTGAACTGTTCTTTTTCTATTCATGTCAGCATTGCGTATCAAGGTTAGTATATCAGCGATAGTATCTTTACCCACGATCGATTATTGCTCCTTACTTTCGATATAATCAACGTGCTCCCGTTTTTTGATTTTTTATTTTTTGATTCAATAAAATATCTAATATTGAATATGAGAATATAATAATACTCTAGTCTGTATAGAAAATATTATATTATTCTAATTAGGATAATATAAATATATAATATAGAATTAGAATTATAGAATATTTTAAAACTAAAAAAAAGATAGAAAGAAAATGAACGAATGACCTATTCTAAACTATATAGATAATCTTATATGGAATTCAGAATTCTATTTGTATAAAAAAATAGAATTCTGAATTCGAATTTTTATTTGGAATATATATTGAATTCCTATTCAAATATATTTCCTTCCTATTCATTCAAGTGATATCGATATCACAATCTCGTATTATAATACCTCGGGTGCTAATGAAACTATTTTAGTAAAATTTAACTGTCTCAATTCTCGGGCTATTGCGGAAAAAATTCGAGTTCCTTTTGGATTTCCTTCTTTATCAATGAGAACCGCCGCATTATCATCATACTTTATTATTATACCATTACTACGTTTGAGTTCTTTACAAGTACGTACAATTACAGCTCTGATCACTTCCGATCTTTCTAAAGATGAATTTGGTACTGCTTTTTTGATTACAGCAACAACAATGTCACCAATATAAGCATACCGTCGATTACTAGCTCCTATGATTCGAATACACATCAATTCGCGGGCTCCGCTATTATCGGCTACATTTAAATAAGTTTGAGGTTGAATCATATCATTTTTTTTATCTTTCAGTCAAAAAGTTGAAGTAAAAAAAATATTCTGTGTTCAAAAAAAAAAAAGAAACCGACAATTGCCATTTTTTTTTTCATACTAAAGATCTCTTTCGTTCTAATATTCTGAAAGAATGAATTGAGTTCGTATAGGCATTTTGGATGCCGCTATTGAAATAGCCTTTCTAGCGATATTTTCAGGGACCCCTCCCATTTCATAAAGTATTTTGCCGGGTTTAACGACAGCTACCCAATATTCGGGAGATCCTTTTCCCGAACCCATACGCGTTTCGGTAGGTCTTACTGTAACAGGTTTGTCTGGAAATATACGTACCCATATTTGCCCACCCCGGCGAACATTTCGTGACATTGCCCGTCGCCCTGCTTCTATTTGTCTAGATGTGATCCAAGCGGGCTCAAGTGCCTGAAGAGCATATTTTCCGAAGCAAATTTTATTACCTCGATAGGCTTTTCCTTTCATTCTTCCTCGATGTTGTTTACGGAATCTGGTTCTTTTGGGGTTATAGTTGATGGTTGTTTCTCAATTCCATCTCTATTACAGAACCGTACATGAGATTTTCACCTCATACGGCTCCTCGCGAATAAATCGATTGAAAAATATTTCACCGATAATCGAAAATAATAATGAAAATAAATAATATACAACGCTCTCACACCAAAGCAAAGTAAGATAGACAATTGCATCTTCTTGCATTTTCTTTGTTGATTTTTTATGCCAATTGGAGTTCCCAAGGTCCCCTTTTTAGTGCCGGGAGACGATGAGACATCTTATACAATCGACTTTTCCAAGAAAGATTTAGGTCAAGAAGTAAACAGTGGATCTATTTTATATCTTGTTTTGATATAGAACGAAATATGGATTCTTATAGACCATTTTTGCTATCCGTATCTAACTAGATAATGTTGTTTTGATATAAGGTTCTAACGAATCCATATTTGTCTTTTTTTTTATTATTATAATATATTGGAGGATTTCTAAATTCTAAATTAAAAAAATCCACATTTTCGCGGGCGAATATTTACTCTCTCATTAAAAATTTAAGATTTAATGTTGGGTTAGTCCACAACTCCTAAAAAAAAAATGAATTCTTAGTTTCTTCCGCCATCCCATCTAATGAATCAGTAAGATTTTTAATTTTAATATAATCTTAGGTATTCACAGGTTTCGTCGTTCCCACCGCTTTTCGATTTATGGTTAGGTCTAAATTCTATAATGGAGCCTCTTTAATAAGAATAAGATTTCATTTTTATAAAATTTTCTTATTTATTTTATTCTTTTTTGTTGAATCAACCTTCTCAGTTTTATTGATTCGCGGCTCTTGATTCGTTTATTCTAGGAATATATTCATCCATATATGGATGAATTTTGAATATGGATGCTTTATTACACTAGCTTTTATGAGATGACCCATAGACCTTTACATAGTAGAATTCTATATCAAAGATATCTTTTTTTCTATCTTTCTTTCACCCCTTCATTTATCTGTATATTCTTATTGCTTTACAACTAATAATCAGATTCTTTTTTATTTCAGTTGCTATAATTCTATCACCACATAGATTTTGATTTTCTATTTTCAGCGGTTCTTTATATCCAGATAATGGGAAGCGATGAGTAGGTTATTAATTCTTTAGTAATTAATTCTACGAATTTTTGTAGAAATTTAACCACTCTCAAAAAAACCAACGAGTCACACACTAAGCATAGCAATTCCTTCACTATAAAATAATTCATTTTTTTTTTATTCAATCTTATAAAATTTGTCATTTCTTCTTTAGGAATAAGAGTGTAGTAAGAAAGTGTAGTAAGAATTCGTCATTTTTTGTTTTAGCAAAAGATGGAACGTTAAATATAAGGAAAATTTTATTAGTCGTTGTTTAGAAATATCCAAACTTTGATTCCTAATACCCCATAAATAGTTCGAACTGGATAGGAACAATAATCCATTTTAGCTCGAATGGTTTGTAGAGGAACCCTACCTTCTCGGAACCATTCGACACGTGCAATTTCTTTTCCGTCAATACGTCCCGAAATTTGTACTTGAACTCCTTTTGTACCTGCCTGTTCAGCTAATTCAATAGCTTTTTGGATTGCTTTACGAAACGAAATTCTATTCTTTAATTGTCCAGCTATAAATTCTGCAAGAATATTAGGGTCTCTATAAACATTTGGAATTTTTGTAATTGCAATGTTGATTTTTCGGTTCACACAATTAAGTTTTTTTTGCACATTAGTCTGTAATTCTTCGATTCTTGGAGGCTCCCCCTCTATGAATAACTTTGGAAGTCCCATATAGATTATGACTTGAATCAGATCGATTCTTTTTTTAATCTTTATTCGTCCAATTCCCTCGACACCAGAGGATATTCTTATTTTTTTTTGTATATAATTCTTGATACAATCTCGTATTATTTTATCTTCTTTTAGATTCTCGGAATAATCTCTTGGTTGTGCAAACCAAATAGAATCATGACTTTGAGTTGTACCAAGTCTGAAACCAAGCGGATGTATTTTTTGTCCCATAATTCCTCACTACTCTATATAAAATGATACGTCTTATTTGTCTACTTTTTTATTTCGATCTTTTTTTTTTTTATTTTTTTTTATAAAGATATATAAATATATCTTTAGAACTAAGTCAATGAGTTATAAAGATATATAAATATATCTTTATAACTCATTGACTTAGTTCGTTGAAATATATATTGTGACTAGTATTTTCTCCTGCAGAATAAAGCAATTCAAAAAAAAAAAGAATAAGATGTCTAACTCCATAAAGCATAAGCTCTATTTCATCTTAGTCTTCTTATAGCATTACCTAAAAGACTCGACCCAAGATTATATTGATAATCTTAGGAATATCAATTATGACTTGCTTTTGAAGGAATATTTTAAAAGTGAAGTTCCCCTTAGAAAAACAGAGATTTATGAATAGATTTATGCTTGTCATGCTATAGATAGATATATTCTATGCTTAGAAAAACTAAGCGTCAAAATTACGCTTAGAAAAACTAAGAAAATTACGCTTAGAAAAACTAAGCGTCAATGAGATTTAGTGTCATGGTATAGATATTCCTCGTTTCAAAATTACGCTTAGAAAAACTAAGGTCAACGACGAGATCTAGTATCATGTTTTGTATGCTTCCTGAAGTTTAGGGTAGATGAAAATTCTCCCAATTTATGGCCTACCATACGATCTGTTATATAAATGGGTAAATGCTCTTTACCATTGTGGATAGCAATGGTATGCCCAATCATTGTAGGTATAATGGTAGATGTTCTGGACCAAGTTATTATGACTTCTTTTTCTCCTTTTGTGTTAAGCTTATTTATTTTTCTTAATAAATGAGTCGCTACAAAAGGATTTTTTTTTTGTGAACGTGTCATAGTTAATTATTTGTCCTCCAATTTCTAAAAATATTTAGAAAAATAAAATGATATAATCTTTCAAAAAACAAAATAAAATCATATAATGTCATAGTAAATCACTCTTTTCTTTTTTTGTAAAGACGAAGAAACAAATTCTATTTTCTCTACTCTATACTATTTACTTCTCTACTCTACACTATTTACTACGGCGACGAAGAATCAAATTATCACTATATTTATTCCTTTTTCTAGTTCTTCTTCCAAGTGCAGGATAACCCCAAGGAGTTGAGGGTTTTTTTCTACCAATTGGGGCCCTCCCTTCACCACCCCCATGTGGATGGTCTACGGGGTTCATAACTACCCCTCTTACTACAGGACGCTTACCTAGCCAACGTTTAGCTCCGGCTCTGCCCAAACTTTTCTGGTTTGCCCCAACATTCCCTACTTGTCCGACTGTTGCTGAGCAGTTTTTGGATATCAAACGGACCTCTCCAGAAGGTAATTTTAATGTTGCCGATTTCCCCTCTTTTGCAATCAGTTTCGCTACAGCACCTGCTGCTCTAGCTAATTGTCCACCCTTTCCAAGTGTTATTTCTATGTTATGTATGGCCGTGCCTAAGGGCATATCGGTTGAAGTAGATTCTTCTTTCTTTTTGATCAAGCAAAACCCCTTCCCAAACTGTACAAGCTTCTTCCAAAGCATACGGCTTTCTGGATGTCGATTATAATATCTATACACATGGATGGATCTTATATATATATCGTATAATTCTTATTATATCTGATCTATATCTGCCGAATCACTCATGTTAGGATCTTCTACATCCTAGGTCTTTCTGTTCCTTCATCTGGCTTATGTTCTTCATGTAGCATTCAGACCGAATGACTCTATTAAATTACGTTGCTACTTACACATAGTACGGGTAACGTAGGAGACAGTTCTATTTTTCCCTGGGGGAATCCTTAGAATTACCACTGCTTAGCTTTCCGTTTGCCTCTGACCATCAAATGAAATGTGAATAACCCGTGTCTTCCCCCTTTTGAAACAAGGGGCGCTTCGTATTCTGTCGGTGCTTGAAACAATTGTGTCTTCTCCATATTACTATATCTCTAGGGTCAATAATTTTATATGAGGAACTACTGAACTCAATCAGTTGCTGCCGTTACTCTTCAGTTTTCTGTTGAAGTCTATCCTGTAGAGGTACTCAAATTGGATCCGTGATCGATTTCTAGGTTTCGCCGTAAACCTAATTGGTTACTTCCAATTACGTAAATCAATAGTTCAAACCGCACTCAAAGGTAGGGCATTTCCCATTTTTATAGGAACTTCTGTACCATAAACAATGGTATCTCCAATTATAGCCCCTCTGGGGTGTAAAATATATCTTTTCTCACCATCCCCATAGTGTATGAGACAAATGTGTGCATTTCGATTAGGGTCGTATTCTATAGC